AGTTCCCTTCATTCTTATACTACTACTACATTTGTATGAAATCAAACAAACCGGATTCAAATATTTCTTATTATTGATTCCTGCCCAAAAGAAAGAATTTGAGTAAAAGATCATATCTTTTTTTTTTATTTAATGAGTTTTTTTAATGAGTCTGTTTTTATGTTATTTCGTACTGTGCAATTCCTCTGTTTGTGGGATCGTTTTCTCACGAGAGGTAATGAAAAGAATTATAGAATGGATTGCTATCTATGCCTAGATCAAGGATAAATGGAAATTTTATTGATAAGACCTTTTCAATTGTAGCCAATATCTTATTACGAATAATTCCGACAACTTCAGGAGAAAAAGAGGCATTTACCTATTACAGAGATGGTGCGATTTGATTATTATTATATTATTATTTTTCTTATCTTTTTTATTTACCGCCTTCAGTCTTAGAAGAAAGACACCTGATTCGGGATATAAAATAAAAGAAAGCTTTTGAAATAAATCTACGCTTTTTGAAGGTGAAGTTTGTAAAAAAAAAAACAATTCCTTCTGTCGTGTATCCCCGATTAATGCAGCCTCAGATGCTCCAATTGTCGATTCTAGTATTGAGCGAAAGGTTACACCTATCTATGGGTTATGTATTGCAGGTCAACCCTGCTCCAATTAGTACCAATAGGCGGCATAGGGGAAGAAGCACTACGCCTAGGAATCAACAACACAAAAACTTTGTTATAAATTCTCCCCTTTCCTTATCGAGATCGGAACTAAGAAGAATGGTTGGGCCAACAAACATCCATCTCGTTCGTATTTTTGATACCCGTATAACCATCGAAGACTGTTGAAGTGACGAATTCCTGGAAATTAAGGGGCGTGAGGGACAAAGAAATTGTTGAAGTTACCATTTTTTTTTTTATCTAGTATCAACACGTTTGATGTTAAGAAAAGATCTTTTGCAGGAAGGTTGGCTAGAGATTTCTTGTAAAAACACTAGCCCCGTTCAGTCAATAAGGAGAATATTTCAATCTTTTTTGATTCCATCTATTATTCTCATTATGCACATAAGGGAGGAGCCGTATGAGGTGAAAATCTCACGTACGGTTCTGGAACGGAGATTCTTTGAATCGAACGACGACCGTAACGGATGTCGGCTCAATCCGAAGGAAATTATGCCGAAGCTTTACAGAATTATTATGAAGCTATGCGACTAGAAATTGATCCCTATGATCGAAGCTATATACTCTATAACATAGGCCTTATCCACACAAGTAACGGAGAACATACGAAAGCCTTGGAATATTATTTTCGGGCACTAGAACGAAACCCGTTCTTACCACAAGCTTTTAATAATATGGCTGTGATCTGTCATTACGTGCGACTATCTCCACTATAGAAAGAAAAAAGGAAAGAGAAAAGAGTGAATCCGCTATAAATACTAGAAAAAATCACTAGAAAAAGGCTTTCTACATATGCATCGTCCAAAAAACGATTTTTATCAGCTGTAGCAAAGAAAGGAACTTCATAGAAGTCGAAGTATGAAGAAATAGATATGCCTAGATACTTTATTCTATGGATAAAGGATTTAATTGATAGAGAAAGCACCGTAAAGATCAATTAGTGAGGTTTTGGGCCGATACAATAAGAACTGCTTACTTACTTATATTATGATATAAGATTATGATATAAGATAAAAGTTAGGAATCAACTTATGTAATAAAGTTGATCCCCTAAGGGATTGAGCAGCGGTGTAGCATCAGATCCCAAAGATAGTAAGTCTTTTTTTCTTTATTATGAAGAAAAGTCTTTTTCGAAAATTCTATATTCATTTCTCTATGAAACCGAGATAGTTAACTTTCAGAAAATTCTAGCGAGAGTGGAAATACTTATGCTTTATTCTTTTGAAAGTGGGAGAAAAGATAAAACTAAAAAAAAAAATGATTAGTAATCAATATTCAAGTTTGAAACTCATGTAATTAACCTCTTTTAGTTAACCCGAGAAAAAATGGGACACCGCAAGAATTGAATGCTGAGCCGTATGAGGTAGGAAACTCTCAAGTACGGTTCTAAGGGAAGGAATTGACCCACCTATTCCGACCGAGGGGAACAGGCCATTCGACAGGGCGATTCTGAAATTGCGGAGGCTTGGTTCGATCAAGCCGCTGAGTATTGGAAACAAGCTATAGCGCTTACGCCTGGTAATTATATTGAAGCGCAAAATTGGTTGAAGATCACGAGACGTTTCGAATAAGAGCACTCTTTTTTTATTTTTTTATAATTAATTGTTTGTTGGCCCCATCAGTCAAATAAAACGGATCGTTTTTGGGGAAAAAACAATCAAAGAATTTCATTATATCCTTTCCTTTCGAAGATCTTTTTCTATTTCCTCTGGTATTTTGTGGGTATAAACGATACGCAGATAGAGTAGAGAATATATATTTCTTTTTCTGTTCTGCTATTAAAACTAACTTTTGAATGACTAAAAAGATAGATACTGGAATGTTGCATTAGGAATGAA